TTTTTTCCACAAGGGATTGTGATGTCTTTCTATGGGATTGCGGGTCTTTTTATTAGCTCCTATTTGTGGTGCACAATTTCTTGGAATGTAGGTAGTGGTTATGATCGATTCGATCGAAAAGAAGGACTAGTGTGTATCTTTCGTTGGGGATTTCCCGGAAAAAATCGTCGTATCTTCCTCCGATTCCTTATAAAAGATATTCAGTCCGTCCGAATAGAAGTTAAAGAGGGTATTTATGCTCGTCGTGTCCTTTATCTGGATATCAGAGGGCAGGGAGTGCTTCCATTGACCCGTACTGATGAGAATTTGACTGCGTGGGAAATTGAACAAAAAGCTGCTGAATTGGCCTATTTCTTGCGTGTACCCATCGAAGTTTTTTGAGAAATGGGAAAAATTTTCTCAGCAGGAGGGGAAAACTCAAGAATCTTCTTTTTCTATAACATATTTCTATAACATAACTTAACTGAGGTTTCATCCGAACATTCATTCGAGCTAAAGTAGGCTTATATGGGACAAGGATAAAAAAAACTTTTTTTTAGTTGGAGTCTTTTTTATATGTGTGTAAACACAACTCAATTCAATAAAAACAAGAAGTAACAAATTGAAAGAATGGATTCATCTCATAATCAACCCTTTGGAAATAAAAACCCCTTTCCTATTTTATATTTTATATATTTTTAAGTCCAATATATATAAATAAAAAATATATAAATCCAGACTAGTTGAAATTGAAACTTTAGATTCAGATAGATCATATCCTGTAAATTTTTTTCAATCGACACGCCCTATTTATCTATTTTTGTGCTCCGTAATGCCCAAACAGTTGGATGCCTTAATAACGATTACGGATAACTAGCCAATTTCTGTCTTAGTTTGCAGCTCATTTTTGATCATCACAATATTCTTCCGAAACTTCCCTCAATTATTCTATTCCTGACTCCTCATAGTCAGCGAACTTTTTTCGAAATATTAGCTATTTTGATAGAATAATAAAAAGGGAGTTCTTTCGTCTCAAAATCTGAATAATATTCATATTCATTACTTAATTCTTTCGGCCATTCCTCGAAAGGAGCTACTTTTGACCAATTGAGTTGAGAGATCGGGAAACAATATTTTTGATTCTTTATTCATCCGAAATCAAAGTGGATTCTTAGTCAATTTGGGTACTCTTTCTAGATTCGAGAACTAAGCCCGAAATTAGAAATCAAAAAGAGTGAATAGATTCCTAGCTTCGATACCGTAGAATAGAACTCGTACGTAAGAGAAATATTCGATGGCATAGAATCGATGACTGAGATATTTTCATTAACAACTCACAGCTGAAAAAATGGCCAAAAAGAAAGCATTCACCCCCCGTTTATATTTTGCATTTATAGTATTTTTGCCTCAGTGTATTTCTCTCTTATTTAATAAAAGTCTGGAATCTTGGGTTATTAATTGGTGGAATACTGGGCAATCCGAAACTTTTTTGAATGATATTGAAGAAAAGAGTATTCTAGAAAAATTCATAGAATTAGAAGAACTTCTCCTCTTGGATGAAATCATCAAGGAATACTCGGAGACACATCTACAAAACCTTCGTATAAGAATCCACACCGAAATAATCCAATTAATCAAGATACATAACGAGGATCGTATCCATACGACTTTGCACTTATCGACAAATCTAATCTCTTTCGTTATTCTAAGTGGTTATTCTATTTTGGGTAATAAAGAACTTGTTATTCTTAACTCTTGGGCTCAGGAATTCTTATCTAATTTAAGTGACACAACCAAAGCTCTTTCTATTCTTTTATTAGCTGATTTATGTCTCGGATTTCATTCGACCCGTGGTTGGGAACTAATAATTAGCTCTGTCTACAAAGATTTTGGGTTTGTTCATAATGATCAAATTATATCTTGTCTTGTTTCTATTCTTCCAGTCATTCTAGATAGCATTTTTAAATATTGGGTTTTCTATTATTTAAACCGCATCTCTCCGTCACTTGTAGTGATTTATCATTCAATAAGTGAAAAATGATCTATCGATCCTAAATTAATCCAATTAGAATGTTTCTTACTTTGTAGTTGTACATAAGCAAAGGAATTCAAATTGTACTTACTTTTTATATTTCTACCCATCCTGGGGATTTATCCTATAATATTTTTCCAGTAAATAGCAGAATCGTGGATAGGAAACTAGATTAGTGACCTACTCAATTTATTGTAGAAATTTTCGGTATCACTGGACCATGCAAACTAGAAATACTTTTTCTTGGATAAAGGAACGGATTGCTCGCTCCATTTCCGTATCGCTCATGATATATATCATAAGCCAGACATCTATTTCAAGTGCATATCCCATTTTTGCACAGCAGGGTTATGAAAATCCACGAGAAGCGACCGGGCGTATTGTATGCGCCAATTGCCATTTAGCTAATAAGCCTGTGGATATTGAGGTTCCACAAGCGGTACTTCCCGATACTGTATTTGAGGCAGTTGTTCGAATTCCTTATGATAT